GGTGAAAATTAACTCGTTAGGAGCCCATCCAAAATTGTTGTAGACCCAACGAATTAGTAGTTCCCAACCGCGGGTGGAGTGAAATCCAACAAAAAAATCAGTAACTAAAAGAATAAAAAAAGCTTTTATTGAGTCATTTAAGTTATAAAAAAATTCCTGAACCCAAGAATTCAAAATGACAAGTTCTTCTTTACCCAGAAAAAAAGAACCACTTAGAATAGCCAAACAGATTATATTTGTTGAGAAATGCAAAATGCTATGGAGATGATCCTCAGTATCTATTTTGGCCAATTGTATTATTTCCTTGTGTATTCCTATAGGAGGTTTTTGTACATGTGTCTTCGGTTTCTCTTTTATCATTTCGTCCAAGAGAAAAAGTTCTTCTAATTCTATGAATCCTTCTAGAATCCTTTTCTCTTGAATATCAGTTAAGAAAGTTTCGGATTGCCTGGTATTCCACCAATTCTTAATCCAAAGTTCCAGACATTTATTAAAAGAGAAAGAGATTCCCCAGGGCAAAAGTACGATAAATACAAGATATAGGAAAGAAGGCAATGCTTTCTTTTTTTTCATTTTTTATCTGTAAATTGAGTTGTTAATGAATCCGCTTCATTCGCCGACTCTATTTCATTCGCTGAATATATATGATATTTCTTTTCTTTGAAACATAAATTCTATAACAAGGTTTGAGACCTTGTGTTTGTATCTATTTCTCTTTTTGTATACTAGTGGAATTTCATTGTATTGGGTTCTTTCTTAGATCTAAATGGAGTGGAATAGAGAAATAAAAAAAAGGCCTTTCTTTCTTCATATAAAAATGGAAGAATATTATGCCATATATCTCACTTGGATAAAACAAATTAGAAGCAATTTTCTCTTATTCTCGTTTGTTCCTTCCTTTAGATAAATACTCGAATTCCTTTAGATAAATACTCGAAAATCCCTTACAATTGCAAAAAATTGCAATTAGTACTCAAAATACTTCAATTGGTACGCGCAAGAAATAGGCCAATTCGGCAGCTTTTTGTTCAATTTCTCGTGGAGTAAAAAACTTCTCATCAGTACGAGTCAAGGGAATGACCCCCTGGCCCCGGATTTCCATATAAAGGATACGACGAGGATAAAGACCCTCTTTAACCTGAATCCTAATTGATTGGATATCCCGTACAAGGAATCGAAGGAAGATGCGACGTTTTATTCCGGGGAATCCCCAACGAAAAATGCACACTATTCCCTCTTTTCTATCAAATCGGTCATAACCACTGCCTACATTCCACAAAATAGTGCACCACAAATAGGAGCTAATGAATAGGCCCGCGATTCCGTAGAAAGACATCACGACCCCCTGTGGAAAAAAAAGAATTTGTTGAGATGGAAGTACGGATATCATATTCTTACCAAGATAACTGGAAGCCCCAACCGCTAAGAATCCTAATGAACCCAGAAAAAGAATACAGGCCCAGAAAAAATTACCTCTTTTTCGAGAACCTTTTAGAAGTTCGATCCATATGTGTTCTGATCGCCAATTCATATTAGATATACTAAATTAAATCCAGTAGCGGTCAATTGAAATTGAGAGAATAAGCTAAATGATTTTGACTTTACTTTTTTTGATTCTGAAATAACCTTCAGTAGCTAGTACTCCTGTGAAATAATTGGTTAGATACATTGACTTTCTATTCAAAAAGAATTCGTGGATCCACTTAAAAAAAAACTCGCTATACTCGGCTACGCATATGCATGCATTTATGCTCGTAGCCCATATCTGCATCCATAGATGTTTTTCATTTGTGTGTAGAAAGAGCTACATACCCCATCATATTATATTACTTACACAAAAAAATATCTGTATTATGATCCTGGAAATACATTAAGAAAATTGGGCCCCGTCGTTTCTAGACAATCTTATTTTTCTGCACATAAAGAAATAAGGAAGCCATTGCAATTGCTGGAAATACTAAGCCTACTAAAGGCACGAAAATAGAGGGTAAGTTCAAATCTGTCATAGAATATGTGTCTCAATTCAAATTTACTATTTCTATCTATTCGAAATATATCTTAAGATTCTTATGATATAATTAAGTATATCTATTATAAGGAATATTGACTATTGTATTTTTTAGTTTACAAAATCTTTATTTTGTATAGAATACTATTTTTTTTAGAATACTAAAGTATTCTAAAAAAAATAGTATTCTATATCTATAAAAAAAATGAATGGAATAGATAATAAGAAAATTGCAAAAAAGGGGAACTAATTAAAAATATTTGATTTTTCTTTTCCCATTCTCATCACCTTTCTATCCTTCTAATCGAACTTGAAATTGGATTCAAAAGAAAACTATTGTGAAAATAAAAGAAATACCTCTTTTTAGAATACCCTTTAATTTCACTTTAATTTAATTAATTTAAAAAGTAGAAGTGGAATAGAATACCCGGTTGAAGGGTAATGATCATACGTCTGTAATGCATTGTATGTCCCAGAATAGGTCCCATTCTTCTACCCTTTCCGGGTAGTCGATGGCTATTCACAGCTACTACCTTAACACCAAAGAAGAGTTCGACCCAATGCTTTATTTCTGTCTTAGTGAATCCCGATTCGACATTAGAAGTATATTGATTCTTTCCCAATAAACGAAGACTCTTTTCTGTAAATACTGCGTATTTGATTCCATTATCGTATGATAATACTATATTTGGATTTCTATTTGTTTATTGTATTATACCTTTCTATCTTCTAGATATATAGAATAGAAGAATCTCGATTTGTCAAGTCTCATGATCGTATCATTATCTATTTAAATTCGGCTCAATCTTTTTAGAAAAGATTGAGCCGAATTTAATTGCAATCAATTAGAAAAATAAAGAAGAATTACTGCATTTCGTAACTGATTTTTTTTTCTCTTTCTATAGGGTATCCATCGCTTCGAACTCAAATTTGATCTCCTTCCATACTTCACAAGCTGCGGCTAGTTCAGGACTCCATTTGCAAGCTGCTTTGATAATTTCATTACCTTCACGAGCAAGATCGCGCCCTTCGTTACGGGCTTGTACACAGGCTTCTAAAGCCACACGATTAGCTGCTGCACCAGGTGCATTTCCCCAAGGATGTCCTAAAGTTCCTCCACCAAATTGTAATACAGAATCGTCTCCAAAGATTTCGGTCAGAGCTGGCATATGCCAAACATGAATACCCCCTGAAGCCACCGGTATAACACCTGGCATGGATACCCAGTCCTGAGTGAAAAAGATACCGCGAGAACGATCTTTTTCAATAAAATCATCGCGCAATAAATCAACAAAACCTAAAGTTATTTCACGTTCCCCTTCTAACTTACCTACTACTGTACCGGAGTGGATATGATCTCCCCCCGACATACGCAATGCTTTAGCTAATACACGGAAATGTATACCATGATTTTTCTGTCTATCAATAACTGCATGCATTGCTCGGTGAATGTGAAGAAGTAGGCCGTTGTCGCGGCAATAATGAGACAAACTAGTATTTGCGGTGAATCCTCCAGTTAAGTAGTCATGCATTACAATAGGAACCCCTAATTCCCTTGCAAATACAGCTCTCTTAATCATTTCTTCGCATGTACCTGCAGTCGCATTCAAGTAATGCCCCTTGATTTCACCAGTTTCTGCTTGTGCTTTATAAATTGCTTCAGCACAAAAGACAAAACGGTCTCTCCAGCGCATAAATGGTTGTGAGTTTACGTTTTCATCATCTTTGGTAAAATCAAGTCCACCGCGTAGACACTCATAACACGCTCTACCGTAATTTTTTGCGGATAATCCCAATTTTGGTTTAATAGTACATCCCAATAAAGGACGACCATACTTGTTCAACTTATCCCTTTCAACTTGGATACCGTGAGGCGGACCTTGGAAAGTTTTTGAATAACTAGGGGGAATTCGTAGATCCTCCAAACGTAGAGCGCGTAGGGCTTTGAAACCAAACACGTTACCCACAATGGAAGTAAACATGTTAGTAACAGAACCCTCTTCAAATAGGTCTAATGGATAAGCTATATAACAGATATATTGATCCGCCTCCCCAGGAACGGGCTCGATGTGATAGCATCGTCCTTTGTAACGATCAAGACTGGTAAGTCCATCAGTCCAAACGGTTGTCCATGTACCAGTAGAAGATTCCGCAGCTACAGCAGCCCCTGCTTCTTCAGGTGGAACCCCGGGCTGAGGAGTTACTCGGAATGCTGCCAAGATATCAGTATCCTTGGTTTCGTACTCCGGGGTGTAGTAAGTCAATTTATAATCCTTAACACCAGCTTTAAATCCAACACTTGCTTTAGTTTCTGTTTGTGGTGACATAAGTCCCTCCCTACAACTCATGAATTAAGAATTCTCACAACGACAGGGTCTACTCGATATGGATTAGGCGTAAATGAAACCTTTGCAAAAATCTAAAAAAAAAAGATATTCAATTAATATCAATTCATTAAATAAAAAAAGGAGTATGCTTAAGTTAATAAATATGTTTCATTCATATATAATGCGTACACCATGTGTACGTTCTATTCTATAGGAATTATACTATAGGAATTCGATAGGAAAAGAATTCGATAGGAATTGAGTTGTTGTTATGGTAAGTTAACACGGTTCGTTATTAAACCATGGATTTGGTGAATCAAATCCATCATTATTGTATACTCTTTGATAGATATAGCGCAACCCAAACCAATCCCTAATCCTTATTTTCAAATTTTGAAAGTTCTTAATAGGCCCCTTTGATATTTTGAATCTAAATACCTAAATACTAAGAAAATTCTTTGTTGACAGCAATCTATGCTTCACAGTAGTATATATTTTGTATATCGAAGTCTTAGATAGGAAGGTAGAGTAGGCACAGATCCTTCACAAAAGACAAAATTTATATGAAAAAAAGATTGATTGAACTTTCCAACGGACTCATTCCATAAGTAAACGATTGAATGGGATTCGCTTGGGCAACGAAATCAAGTGTTTTTTAGTGAATTAACTAATTTATTTCCTTTTTAGTTTTGGATTTTTGGATATTTTTTTGATTTGATTTGGCATTATTCAACAAGAAAAAAAGAAAAATTTCGACAAATTCCTTTTTTTGATAATTATGTGATAATTATGAGAAGCAATCCTACTACTTCGCGTCCCGGGGTTTCCACAATTGAAGAAAAAAGCGCAGGGCGTATTGATCAAATTATTGGACCCGTGCTAGATATCACTTTTCCCCCGGGCAAGTTGCCTTATATTTATAACGCTTTGATAGTAAAGAGTCGAGACACTGCCGATAAGCAAATTAATGTGACTTGTGAGGTACAACAATTATTAGGAAATAATCGAGTTAGAGCTGTAGCTATGAGTGCTACAGACGGGTTGATGAGAGGAATGGAAGTGATTGACACAGGAGCTCCTCTCAGTGTTCCAGTCGGTGGAGCTACTCTCGGACGAATTTTTAACGTTCTGGGGGAGCCTATTGACAATTTGGGTCCTGTAGATACTAGTGCAACATTCCCTATTCATAGATCTGCGCCTGCCTTTATCGAGTTAGATACGAAATTATCCATCTTTGAAACAGGTATTAAGGTGGTCGATCTTTTAGCTCCTTATCGACGTGGAGGAAAAATCGGACTATTTGGGGGAGCAGGAGTAGGTAAAACAGTACTCATCATGGAATTAATCAATAACATTGCTAAAGCTCATGGAGGCGTATCCGTATTTGGCGGAGTAGGGGAACGGACTCGTGAAGGAAATGATCTTTATATGGAAATGAAGGAATCCGGAGTAATTAATGAAAAAAATATTGAGGAATCAAAGGTAGCTCTAGTTTATGGCCAAATGAATGAACCACCGGGAGCTCGTATGAGAGTTGGTTTAACAGCCCTAACTATGGCAGAATATTTCCGAGATGTTAATAAGCAAGACGTGCTTTTATTCATCGATAATATCTTTCGTTTTGTTCAAGCAGGATCGGAAGTATCCGCCTTATTAGGAAGAATGCCCTCTGCAGTGGGTTATCAACCTACCCTTAGTACAGAAATGGGTTCTTTGCAAGAAAGAATTGCTTCTACCAAAAAGGGATCTATAACTTCGATCCAAGCAGTTTATGTACCTGCGGACGATTTGACCGACCCTGCCCCTGCCACAACATTTGCACATTTGGACGCTACTACCGTACTTTCCAGAGGATTGGCTTCCAAGGGCATTTATCCCGCAGTAGATCCTTTAGATTCAACCTCAACTATGTTACAGCCTCGGATCGTTGGCAACGAACATTATGAAACTGCGCAAAGAGTTAAGGAAACTTTACAACGTTACAAAGAACTTCAGGACATTATCGCAATTCTTGGGTTGGACGAATTATCGGAGGAGGATCGTTTAACTGTAGCAAGAGCACGAAAAATCGAGCGGTTCTTATCACAACCGTTCTTTGTGGCAGAAGTTTTTACCGGTTCCCCAGGAAAGTATGTTGGTCTTGCAGAAACAATTAGGGGATTTCAACTAATCCTTTCTGGAGAATTAGACGGCCTACCCGAACAGGCTTTTTATTTGGTGGGGAACATCGATGAAGCTAGCACGAAAGCTATAAACTTAGAAGAGGAGAGCAAATTGAAGAAATGAAATTAAATCTTTATGTACTGACTCCTAAACGAATTATTTGGGATTGTGAAGTGAAAGAAATCATTTTATCTACTAATAGTGGCCAAATTGGTGTATTACCAAACCACGCCCCCATTAACACAGCTGTAGATATGGGTCCTTTGAGAATACGCCTCCTCGACGACCAATGGTTAACGGCGGTTCTGTGGAGTGGTTTTGCGCGAATAGTTAATAATGAGATCATCATTTTAGGAAATGATGCAGAACTCGGTAGTGACATTGATCCAGAAGAAGCTCAACAGGCACTGGAAATAGCCGAAGCTAACTTGAGTAGAGCTGAGGGTACGAAAGAATTGGTTGAAGCGAAGCTAGCTCTCAGACGAGCTAGGATACGAGTCGAGGCTGTCAATTGGATTCCCCCATCCAATTGAAGACAATCCAAAGGTTTCGTTGATACAAAGAAAAAGGAAAGAAGGGTAGAAAAAGTTATTAGATAGCGAAGCGAAGTAAGTCCAATGCTATCTAGTAATTTTTCTACCTACCTACCTACTATTGGATTTGAACCAATGACTCCCGCCGTATGAAAGCAATACTCTAACCACTGAGTTAAGTAGGCAATTTATCACCACAAAAGAAGCCCCATTACTTCGATCGATTATAGATCGAATCCTTTTTATAAGCAATACCCCTCCGTTATTGGTATATTTATGTTATGTTATTGGTATGTTTACTATGTCATTTTATGTTTACTATGTTATTTATAGTAAACGGATCCGAGGAATATCCTCTGGCATTAGAGAATATTAATCTTGACAAGAAATTATCTATATGTTAAGATATCTCTGACAAGGGCTATAGCTCAGTTCGGTAGAGCAACTCGCTTACACGTGCGCCAATGCTTTTCAAGGGAACTTTTTATGCAATGAACATAATTGAACTTAATTGCAAAATCAATGTCTTACTTCATGGATTCGAAAGAATAGGAGAACAGTAGCCTGACAAACAGTCGGTTCAGTCCGATTCAGGTGCCAATTCAGGTACTTAATCAAAATCAAATAGAACCCCTATTGATTTGCTAGTTGATAAGGTAAATATCCAGCCCACTCAATGCTAGGCGTAATGAGGATAAGGGCCTCCAAAAAACTTCTTTTCGTTCTATGAACTTTAAGGTGTATGAAGTCTCATAGTAAACTCTTGCAGCGGAACGATAGAGACTCCATTTCACTTAGGTTGATTTAATTTAGGCCCGAGGCAGACCTAAGTCAAGGTAATCCTCCTTTGAAACACTTTGGTATTGCTCCTAGATAGATCATAAGAAAAATAATCAATCAGAGCACAGGGAGCCATCTTATTATCTTTCCCTAAAGAAAAACTATGGCGGATTAACTGATCTTTACATCAGTTGATGAAAGAGCCCAATGCAGAAAAATAAAAATGCATGTTGGGTCTTTGAAACAGTTCGAATCATTTCGATAACAATTCGTTTGATCTGTTTTACCGAGAAGGTCTACGGTTCGAATCCGTATAGCCCTAATATATACGTCTTTTTTTTTTCATTTTAGGATGGATATCTTATGTTTACTTTAGTATAGTTAGTATAGTTTTTTTCCTTATTAGTACAGTACTTGTTTATAGACTCGACGATCGATTGCGCCATAGAATAGAGATAAAAGCATTACCATAGGCTCCATTCATGGAAAATCATAGAGACAGGAAAAGAAAAAAGAATTTTGATCAAATCAATAGAAATAGAAGAAAGGATCCCTTAACTGATTTGACTTCCATCCTCCTTCAAATAGGATATGCTCTAAGTCCCTATACTTTCCTATAATGACTGCAACGATTTTCTCCATTTTGCGAATTCCTATTTTGTTTGAAGTATATTACTATATATACATTATCTAAATATACATTATCTAAATCGATCCATTCCACTTTAAATAAAAAAAAAAATCGAAAGAAAAAAAGGGAGTGGGGATTCCATTGGATTAATCCTTAAGGAGAGACATGTTACAAAAGAAACACAGGCTAAAGTAAGCTGCTTTTTGCCTTTGGTTTGAGCAAAACGGATTCTTGTTTCACCGAGGAAAAGAGAGAAGTTCTGGATAAATTGATAATGTCATGTCAACTTGAATTGACTAATTCAGTTCTGCCTATTCCATATTAATGGGAGTACATTTATGTTTCTGCTTCACGAATATGATATTTTTTGGACATTTCTAATAATAGCAAGCCTTATACCTATTTTGGTATTTTGGATTTCAGGACTTTTAGCCCCTATTAATGAAGGACCAGAGAAGCTTTCTAGTTATGAATCGGGTATAGAACCCATGGGGGGGGCTTGGTTACAATTCCGAATACGCTATTACATGTTTGCGCTAGTTTTTGTTGTTTTTGATGTGGAAACGGTCTTTCTCTATCCTTGGGCAATGAGTTTCGACGTATTGGGTGTATCCGTTTTTATCGAAGCTTTCATTTTTGTGCTTATCCTAGTTCTTGGTTTAGTTTATGCATGGCGAAAAGGAGCCTTGGAATGGTCTTAACTGAATATTCAGACAAAAAAAAAAAAAAAGAAGGAAAAGATTCCATTGAGACAATTATGGGTTTGGTTGAGTTTCCATTACTCGACCAAACAAGTTCCAATTCCGTTATTTCAACTACACCAAACGATCTTTCAAATTGGTCAAGACTCTCCAGTTTATGGCCCCTTCTATATGGTACCAGTTGTTGTTTCATTGAATTTGCTTCATTAATAGGCTCACGATTCGACTTTGATCGTTATGGATTGGTACCAAGATCAAGTCCTAGGCAAGCGGACCTCATTTTAACAGCTGGTACGGTAACAATGAAAATGGCTCCATCTTTAGTGCGATTATATGAGCAAATGCCTGAACCGAAATACGTCATTGCTATGGGAGCCTGTACTATTACAGGGGGAATGTTCAGTACGGATTCCTATAGTACTGTTCGAGGAGTTGATAAGTTAATTCCTGTGGATGTCTACCTGCCGGGTTGCCCGCCTAAACCAGAGGCTGTTATAGATGCCCTAACAAAACTTCGTAAGAAGATATCGCGAGAAATAGTTGAGGATCGAACTCTATGTAAAAGTAAAAAGAAAAATCGATCTTTTACTACCCGTCACAAGCTTTATGTTCGGCGCAGTACTCACACTGGAACTTACGAACAAGAATTGCTCTATCAATCACCATCTACTTTAGATATATCTTCTGAAACTTTTTTCAAATCCAAAAGTCCAATATCTTCCTCCAAATTAGTGAATTAGGAGGGGTTCTTTTATGCAGAAAAAGAAAGAGCAGTGCAATCTTTCAAACTTGCATTTGAAATATCAAATATTTATACAAAGGGGGAGAGATCAAGACAATGCAGCAGGGTTGGTTATCTAATTGGCTAGTCAAACATGAGGTGGTTCATAGATCTTTGGGCTTCGATCACCGGGGAATAGAGACTTTACAAATAAAAGCGGGGGATTGGGATTCCATTGCTGTCATTTTATATGTATATGGTTACAATTATTTACGTTCCCAATGTGCTTATGACGTAGCACCTGGTGGATCTTTAGCTAGCGTGTATCATCTTACGAGAATACAGTATGGTATAGATAACCCAGAAGAAGTATGCATAAAAGTCTTTGCCCAAAAAGATAATCCTAGAATCCCATCTGTCTTCTGGGTTTGGAGAAGTGCCGATTTTCAAGAACGCGAATCTTATGATATGGTGGGAATTTCTTATGATAATCATCCACGTCTTAAACGTATCTTAATGCCTGAAAGTTGGATAGGCTGGCCCTTACGTAAGGACTATATAACCCCCAATTTCTATGAAATACAAGATGCTCATTGAATGATAATAAATTCATGTTCACTTATACAACACAACTCTAGATTTTATTCAAGTCAAGGAATATTTTTAGGTTCTGTTCCTAGACGAAACGAAATACTTATTATATTCTAATTAATTCCTATTATATTATACAAAAAGATACAGATAGACTGAACAAAAAAAAAGGGCTTCATTTCGATTTTCCAATTTTGAAAATCACATATTCGTTTCCTTCGTATGAACAGAAAAATACAATGACTTAAAGAAGTTCCTACCACGAACTTTGTACCGCGCGGTTTACTTAGAACAACTAGGAAAGTGGGATAAGCAAGAATCAAAAAAATTCTTCAGAATAGCGGCATACAAAATTAATAAGAAATGAAAAAATGAAGAAAAGGGCACCTAATCTCCCCTTTTTCTATAACATAAAGAAAAGAACCATAAATTTGAATCCTTTTCTAAAAAGAAGTGTTTATAGATTTATCTACTTACTCTATACTATCTAGATTATTAATGAATATGTACCTCAATCCATCTAAAGATATTTGTATCAATATCTATTCGGTAGATCCTTTTTTTTTTCTGTGCCAGGAACCAGATTTGAACTGGTGACACGAGGATTTTCAGTCCTCTGCTCTACCAACTGAGCTATCCTGACCCTTTCTTGTGCATCATCCTAGTAGAGTATTTGCATCTATGTCAATTAACGGGACTAAAAAATCAATAAAGTATTCCATTCCAAATTTGGAATGGAGCGGGGGGGGGGGTAGTCCTATCAAATAAAAAAGAAATATTCTATTTAATGAATAGCATAAGATTCATTGAGTTCTCATCGCACTCCTTTGTGAAAGAAAGAGTCGAATGAGAAAGCTAATGAATCTTAAACCCATTGATAAAAGAAAAAAAGGATAACTACTATGGTCAGGGAATAAAAGAGGGTTTGGGTGGGGATAGAGGGACTTGAACCCTCACGACTTATAAAGTCGACGGATTTTCCTTTTACTAGAAATTTCATTGTTGTCAGTATTGACATGTAGAATGGGACTCTCTCTTTATCCTCGTTCGATTAATCCACTTTTGATCTCAAAACAATGAATTGAAGGATTTGATTACTCAATATTCGATTGGAATGGATTCACAATAATTCTAAAAAAATTCAGAATTTTCTATTTCATAATCATTCCTAATTTCATTCTAGAAAAAAATATAAAATAAAGAACCTATATTATGATAGGGGTTCTGTGATTAATCGTTTACTATGTCAGTATCTATACGTGTGTATTAAATGTATAAAGCCCTTCTTTCTAGTATTTCGAGGGAGTTCCCCTACCAACACAACGTAATTACTTCGATTCGTTAGAACAGCTTCCATTGAGTCTCTGCACCTATCCTTTTCCTTTGGGTTCTAGTTTTAGAACCACTTGTTTTTTCAAAAAAGGGATTTGGCTCAGGATTGCCCATTTTTCATTCCAGGGTTTCTCTGAATTTGGAAGTTATCACTTAGCAGGTTTCCATACCAAGGCTCAATACAATCAAGTCCGTAGCGTCTACCGATTTCGCCATATCCCCATTTTCCTTTTCTTTGAAACCAGGATTCCTTGTATAATTTCATCCATCTCTTAGTTTTTTTGAATCATTAAATTCATTATTCGACGTAGTCTAGCAGCTCATCTCTATTTGAGAGACCCCGCTCGCTTATTGCAATTCAGAATTGAATTGATTCTATCGTTGATATATTTGCAATTCAATTGGAATGAATATATCCAAAAGTTTTTATCTCTCCCGCCTCCCTCCTTCCTTTTTTAGAGTATTCAAAATCATACTATAAGGCTTGATATTCATTCTTTTTTTTTTCTAATCTGAATTATAAATTTCATTTGCTATGATTCTATCTTCTCCTTAGTGAACTATTTATCCTTAAATTATTAACAAATAAAAAAAACATCTCAAAAATGTATATAATGATCGAATGAAAATGCCAATCTCTTGGCATTGGCATTTTCTCTTTATTATATTATTCATATATATTCTTCTTTTATATGCATTAGATTATTCGTCCGAGCCATATCAAATTGCGAATTAGAGAAATAAAAAGAAAGTTCAATAAATTCTAGAATCCTATTTAAGAATATCATAATTCTAGAATCCTATTTAAGAATATCATTTAGTTAAGCATATCAAGCTAACTTTATCTTTATGAAATTCTAGTATTTTTTTTACTAATTTATTCTTTACTAATTCTAAGTAGAACTTCCAATTTCGAACTAGTTAATAACTAAGATTTATAATTAAGATCTGAGATTTTAAGGATTCCCTATATATATTTCTATTTGTTACACTACTTCTGTTATGTAAGCCCACTTAGCTCAGAGGTTAGAGCATCGCATTTGTAATGCGAGGGTCATCGGTTCAAATCCGATAGTCGGCTTTTATCGATGTTCCATGAACAAGAATTTCTCTTTTTCTCTAAATTCAGTGGGGAATCGAGGGTCTATTATATCGTTCTATCTTACAATTTTGCTAGATACAAAGCATAAAAATAAATAATATATATACAAAAAATACGGATGTTGATAAAATTCCATTTTTTGTGGTACTTTTAGTAGATTTTACTCTGTTTATCCTTTAGTTTAATTCAGTTTGAATTTCGATGTATTCTGTAATGTAAATAGAATGAAATTTATTGTGTAAAATGAAATTTCACTAAAATAAAAAAGGAGTCTTCATGTCCCGTTATCGAGGGCCTCGTTTAAAAAAAATACGCCGTCTGGGAGCTTTACCAGGACTCACTAGAAAAACGCCTAAATCCGGAAGTAATCAGAAAAAGAAATTCAATTCTGGGAAAAAAGAGCAATATCGTATTCGTCTTCAAGAAAAACAGAAATTGCGTTTTCATTATGGTCTGACAGAACGCCAATTACTTAGATATGTACATATCGCTGGAAAAGCAAAAAGATCCACAGGTCAGGTTTTACTACAATTACTTGAAATGCGTTTGGATAATATCCTTTTTCGATTGGGTATGGCTTCAACCATTCCTGGGGCCCGGCAATTAGTTAACCATAGACATATTTTAGTTAATGGTCGTATAGTTGATATACCAAGTTTTCGTTGCAAACCCCGAGATATTATTACTACGAAGGATAACCAACGATCAAAACGTCTGGTTCAAAATTCTATTGCTTCATCCGATCCGGGCAAATTGCCAAAGCATTTGACGGTTGACACATTGCAATATAAAGGACTAGTAAAAAAAATTCTAGATAGGAAGTGGGTCGGTCTCAAAGTAAATGAGTTGTTAGTTGTAGAATATTACTCTCGCCAGACTTGAACTTAACGAAAAAAGGAAAGGTTCATAGAATTTTTTTCCCCTTCCCCTTTCCCCGAACTAAATCGACCTAAGGCTCTTAATTCGTATTTTCCCGTTCACCTAGCAGAAATAGATTAACCCTAGGATCCTTTTTTATTTTTTGTTATTTCCTCGATTTTACATACCACAGTAATTTGCTATAGAGAATTTCTATTAATTTTCTTTATTGCTGGAATAAATTGTTATTTAATTTGATACATTGTGATCGCTAACATTGATGAATTAAGAGAAACGGAAAGAGAGGGATTCGAACCCTCGGTAAACAAAAGTCTACATAGCAGTTCCAATGCTACGCCTTGAACCGCTCGGCCATCTCTCCTCCATAATCTTATTATGGGAAATAAACTGAGTGAATAGCGAGTTTTCGTATTCCTGCAGTACAGGTACAGCCCCAACGGCTGGGGGATTCCATGGCTCTATGGGAAAAATTCCTTTTCATCTAAGTGGAAGGATCCGGTATTTTTTTTTTACTAGGAATTCCGCTCCCTCAAAAAGTTTTTCTTTGGGGAAAACCAAAATAAAAAGAGAATGGAAGAATTCTTCTTATTCCATAAGAAAATAAAGGAACCCTAGAATTCTATTTGCATAAGGTACGTTACGCCATACAATCTAAATAAAAAAAGGGTATGGGGCAATTAATGACTTTGAAAATGAAAACGCAAAATAGCTGATGAGAGAAGTTGTTGTTTAGAAATAGGAAAGTGGAATGAAATCTAGTCTTAGTCAAATATTTCAATTTCATATCTCTTCTTGTCCAAACAGAAGGAAAAGAAGACAATTTGAGCTGAGCGGAAAATCCATACCTCTCTTATCCATTTAGAGCATATGGATCGATTTATAAGAATCGAATGTTTTGTTTTTATGTTATTTTGCGATAGAATGAAAAGAATTCTATATAGAATGGGTTGGGAATTATGCCTAGATCCCGTATAAATGGAAATTTCATTGATAAGACCTCCTCGATTGTAGCCAATATTTTATTGCAAATAATTCCGACAACCTCCGGGGAAAAAAGGGCATTTACTTATTATAGAGATGGTGCGATTTGACTCATTTTTTTTAGCCCTACCTACATCTCATTCTTACGAGAAAGAGACGGGGTTCGCATAGAGAGAACAAAATTAGTAAAGGAAACCCACGCTTGGGGAAGGTGAGGTGAACTAACAATTCCTTCTGTCGTGTATCCTCGATTGATGCGGCCTCAGATGCTTCAATTGTAGATTTTAGTATTGAGCGAAAGGTTACACCTACAGGATAGGTTCTGTATTACAGGCCAATCCGACTCTACTAGTACCAATAGGTAGCATAGGGGAGAAAAGCACTACACCTCGAAATAGGAATCAACAAGAGAAAAACTTTGTTAGAAATTAGCCCTTTCCTGATTGGTATCAGGGTTGGGAAGAATGGTTAGGATAACAAACAACCATCAGGTTTGTACTTTGGATACCCTTATAACCATCAAAGGTCGTTGAAGTGGCTAATTCCTCTAAATAGGAGGCGTTGAGAACAAAGAAATTCTTGGAGCTATCATTTTCCTCTAGCATTAATAGAATTCATTGGTGTTAAGAAAAACCTCTTGGGGGAAGGTTGGCTAGAGATTTCTTGGAAAAATACCAGCCCCCTTCGGTCCATAATGAGATGGAACTAATTCTATTTTTATTCTATAGATTTTTCGCTTAGTACTATGTACAGAAGGGAGAAGCCGTATGAGATGAAAACCTCATGTACGGTTTTGGAACGGAGATTTTTTGAATTGAATAGAATGAACGACCGTAACGGATGTTGGCTCAATCCGAAGGAAATTATGCGGAAGCTTTGCAGAATTATTATGAAGCTACGCGACTAGAAATTGATCCCTATGATCGAAGTTATATACTATATAACATAGGCCTTATACACACAAGCAATGGAGAGCATACAAAGGCTTTGGAATATTATTTCCGGGCGCTAGAACGAAACCCCTTCTTACCGCAAGCTTTTAATAATATGGCCGTGATCTGTCATTACGTGCGACTATCTCCACTATAGAAAGAAGAAAAAAGAAGGGACAAAATTTTCTAGTAAATACTAGAAAAAAGGGCTTTCTACATAGGGATCGTCAAAACAACGATTTTACCCCTATCAGCTGTAGGAAGGAAAGACACTTCACGAGAATCAAAATAGGAAGAAAGTAGAGCCTATACTACTATTCTATGGATAAAGCTGAAATTGATAGAGAAAACACCGTAAAGATCAATTAGTGAGCGACTGGGTCGATACAACTAAAAAAAAAACTGCTTTATTATACCACAATATGGGACAAAATTTAGGAATCGGCTTATGTAATAAAGCCGATCCACTAAGGGATTAAGCAGCGGTGTAGTATCAGATCCCAAAGATAGTAAGTTCTTTTTTCTTTCTTATGGGAAAAAGTCTTTTTCGAGGATTCTATAGAAATTTCATATATGAAAGAAACGAAACCGAGATAGTTACCTTTCAGAAAATTGGAACGAAGGATATAGGTCTATCTATGCTTCATTCTTCTGAAGGTGGGAGAAAAGATCAAACTGATTATTGATCAAAATTAGGGTTTGAAACTTAGGTAATTAACTTCTTCTGCTTAACCCAAGAAGAAATTGGATTGATTTTTGAGAAATCGAATTCAGTTAATATAGGGGAAATTAAGATAGCAATTTCTGAGCCGTATGAGGTAGGAAACTCTCAAGTACGGTTCTAGGGGAAGGAACTGCCTATTCCGACCGAGGAGAACAGGCCATTCTACAGGGCGATTCGGAAATTGCGGAAGCTTGGTTTGATCAAGCTGCTGAGTATTGGAAACAAGCTATAGCGCTTACTCCGGGAAATTATATTGAAGCACAGAACTGGTTGAAGATTACGAAGCGCTTTGAATTTGAATAAAACAACTCTCCATTTCCATAAAATGGGTGGTTTGGTTGTTGATCCATTAATAAAATAATTTAGGTAAGAAGATCAAATCAAGAATTTCATTATATCCCTTTCTTCTACCTTCGATTTTAGATCATATTTCATAAGGATAAATAATAGGGATAGGCTCTGGAACAGAAGTAATAAAGCACATAAAAGGTGGCAATCTAAATATTCCTACCTAATATATCAGGACGGTCTTATTAATAATTCTAATGAGTTATCTTGGAATTTGGAATCGCATAAAAAAATCTATATTATGCTCACTCGAAGAAAGTAGATGTGGATAGGGGCTTATACCCTCAAAAAAAATACACTAGCTTCTTAAATTAAAACGTAAAAAAAAAAGATTTTTTTTATTACGTCGGGAAATAATTTTCCAGAAGAACCAATGTCCGTTAGGCACCTAATCCTTATGTCATAATAGATCCGAACACTTGCCTCGGATTGACTTCAATATATAATTGCTCCAGTAAATAACTAAAAAAAAAAAAAAAAAAAAATAGAAGGACGGTAGATAGTAAAGAAAAGGACTAATCATAATATCTATCTTTCAAAGATTCAATTCATAATATCTATCTTTCAAAGATTCAATAAAAAGACAGTTGGCGGGTCTCTTTGTATGTCTTGTCCGGAAAGAGGAGGACTTAATGATTATTCGTTCGCCGGAACCAGAAGTTAAAATTGTTGTGGATAGGGATCCTGTAAAAACATCTTTTGAGGAATGGGCCAGACCCGGGCATTTCTCAAGAACAATAGCTAAGG